CAGGACATCTCTCTTTCAAGGAGGCAGCGGGGATTCAACCTCCCCTGGGGGTCGGGAGGAAGTTGATCGTAGATTATCAATAAATCTAGAATTAATTCTTCCTGTTCCTGGGTCGATGCCCGAGCGGTTAATGGGGACGGACTGTAAATTCGTTGATGATATGTCTACGCTGGTTCAAATCCAGCTCGGCCCAATAATTCGTTGCTCCATGAATATGAAATAACCAATTTGTCCTCCAGAAACAGAAATGTCTGATCCGTAGAAATGAAGAGAAAGAGTCAATTTTTTCTCTATCCATGTTTTTCTCATTCGTTCTGATTTTTCTAACGATCTAGATTAATGATACTTAATCTTAATTAAGTATCATAAAAATAAAAATAGTTCTTTTTCTCATTGAGAAATTGATTATCTATTTTTTTGGCAATAAAATAACCACTCGTTACTAGTAATCCGTGTCGCTCTCACTATATTCCATATCCATGTGGATATTCAGTATATCATTCGTGTTTCTGTTACAACACAACGAATAGAATGTTCTTATCAAACTAGTAAGAATATGTATGCCATACACCTTGCTGGGATTGTAGTTCAATCGGTCAGAGCACCGCCCTGTCAAGGCGGAAGCTGCGGGTTCGAGCCCCGTCAGTCCCGAACTAGGATCCGATGAATTTATCAATTCATCTCCCCATTTTCTGTGAAAGGGGGGACAGGTAGCAAGATCTAATCCCCAGCGGAGCGGGGATCCTTATTTCTTTTGTTTTTCGTTTCGCATTTATCATCAGACAAGTACGGGAATTTCAATTTCTTTCACTAACACCGATTGATAAGGGGAGACATATGTAAGTTGGTACAATCGGTGGCATTACTATATTCAGTATTTTAATAGATACCATACTCGTCTGACTTTCTTTTTCAATTGTTCTTGAACAATGAAATGGAATAGAGTTCCCCTATTTTTACCGGGAGTACATACACAAATTGTATTCGTTTATTGTACGATACACAATGAACTTAACATAATTACCTCGACTTTGTTTGTGTATCCTCAATGACTAATTGGAAACAATCTATCTATTCTCATGCAAATTGCACACTGAATTTTTGATGTATGCGTTCTAGTCTCAATCCAAGAAAGAAGAAGAGATACTATACTAATAAAATAAAAGACCAAGCAACGCCCCTTTTTAGTAAATTTGTTGGAATATTAGATCTTTTCTACTTAACACCCGTCCTTTTTTCCATCTCACTTCTACTGTTTGGATCTGTGTGACCCATAGAATACCGGTCATATAATATCTCATAATTGTATGTATAAGTATAAGGAAAGAGAGTTGTATAAGGAAGACAAAGACAGTAGGTTATGGAAAAGAAAAAAGTGGAAAAAAGGATGAAAAATTCAATGGAATTCCTGATCCAATAAAGAATCCCATTTCGGATTTAGTATGGATAAAATAAAAGATTTTCTTATGTTATACTATTCAACTCTCGACGATGAATCGATTTGATGGATCAGATATTGTTATTCATAATATTGATCCGATTCAGTATCATCAGAATTCAATTCATCCCATTGAATTGACAGGAGTAAAATTTCTTATCTCTATGGGATTAGATCCCGAGTTATTGCGAAGTAAAAAAAACAATGAGATTATGGAAGTCAATATTCTCGCATTTATTGCTACTGCACTGTTCATTCTAGTTCCTACTGCTTTTTTACTTATCATCTACGTAAAAACAGTCAGTCAAAATGATTAATTTAACTGAAACTTGGTTGGATTATTAGTTCTTATCAATGATTGAAGAAATAAAAGAAAGGGATTAAAACTCCAAGTTTTAAATGAAACGATTTGGCTGGAATCATAAGTATCTGAGATAGTGTGGTAGAAAGAACTATATAGTTCTTTCTACCACACTAGATAGTATTGTATATTTTTATCATATAAATTTATTATCATATAAATAGTATGATCATATAAATTTTATCATATAAAGTTGTATACAGATATGGTTTTATATAGATATAGATCAATTTACAATATGTACATGTATTAGATGTACATCTAATACATATACATCGAAATAGCAGTCTAATTCTATTTCTTTTTTTTTTCGCTACATCTACTTGTATGGGTTTCGATCAATCCAAAATAATCCAAGGCCAACTCTTCTAATTCCTAGGCTTCTTATAACTTATAACTTAATATATAGATTTATATTAATAATTAGATTTATATATAATATATATTTATTTATTTTATATATAATAAATATAATAAATAATAAATATAATAAACTAAATATATATATATATAAGTCCCGAGATCCATCGAAAGAATTAATGGAGGAAAAATAGTATGGGTATGGGCATATATTAACTATATAAAAAAAAATAAAAATAAAAATAAAAGAAAACGAAACCAAGGAATCTTTTTTTTTTTTTTAGTTTCGCAAAACGATCAATTAAACGATTGATACAATTCGATCACTCAATCGATTATTCAATTAGTAGTACCCCTAGAGTCCACTTCTTCCCCATACTACGAGTGAGAGGGAAAATGTAAAGACTACCATTAAAGCAGCCCAAGTGAGACTTACTATATCCATGTGAATTATGTCTCCTATCTCTATGAAGGAATTATTTCATTATTGATTATTGATCAATAATCATAGTGGAATCAATGGTGCAGAGTCAAAAGAAAATAGTATTCTGACTTAAGGCTATTGATGAACTAATCCAATGAATCCACTCGTAACAAGTTCCTATATTAGAAAATTTCTGGTAGAATCGGGAAGCATTAAGCACAAATACGATACACACACCCTTTATTTAGAAATAGCAAAGGAATGCTCCTAATGGAGCATGTAGAAATAGTAAGACCTATTGTTTGTTACCTTTCTTTCATAAGCAAAAGACGTCAAAATATACCATCAAGATAGATAACCATCTATTAGATACCTCTATTTTATTTGATCTAAGGCTTACGTCTTTCTTTCTGTGAAAGAATGGAATGGTAAGACACCACCACCATTATTACATACATTCTTTTTTTTGTAATCGGCAAAGAATTTTTTTTTTTCAACTTTTCTTTTTACTCTATAAATAAGAGCCGCCCAACCATGTTGATTGAATGTTTGAGTACTCAAAGCCTCTCGTGAGTCTGGATACAAAGTATCTTCAGTCCTTTCCACAACTTCTAAATTGATTTCCCATCCATCAGCCTATTCTATTCAATCTAATTCCAGACAGAGTCAGTAGACACTATTTTAGTATTTAGTATAGGTAGTGTAAGATAATTAGGAAGTCTTGATAGTCTTTCGTATAATCTCTTCTTCAATCCTAGGAGCAAAAATGGAGTGTCCTTCAAAAATGGAGTGTCCTTTAGGAACCTTTGGATACTAAGATTTCCGACCTCTTACTTTCGTAGTTCTGAATCCCAGAATTGACTCTCACTATTTATTTGATTTATTTGATTCAATTGATATCATAAATCAAATAAATGTCCGAATCAATCATTAATAAGTAAGGGTTACTTCATACCTATTGGTACCGGTTTGGACCGGTACCCAGAACCCAGATTTTGAGAAAAAAAAAATTTACAGTTTTTTTTTATAGAATTATGGATTCTAAAAATCAAGTATCGACACGACAGGCCTAGTCGTTTGCCTCTGCTTCTTGCGGGGCAAGAATTTGTCGAGTTAGATCAGCAGAATAAGAAATTTCAAGTCTTTTGTTGATCAGGCGACACCCGGATTTGAACTGGGGATAAAGGATTTGCAGTCCCCCGCCTTACCACTTGGCCATGCCGCCAAATCTGATCCAAAATGGACAATATTTTTATCCATCCATATTCTATTACTAATTTTTTTTTTATCTTGAATCCCATTGTACTTATCCCTTTTCAAAAATTAATCCCTATTTTTTATTGGATCCAGTTTAGATTATTCTCTTCGATTGATTGTATCTCAAAAGACACACTGCTTAAAAACTTCCCTTCTCCTTCTATTGAAAAGAGAAAAAATAGATTTCCGGTCACAGACCGAAAAATTCAGGGCAAATTGGAACCATTAACTATTTTTACTTTAGAATTAGTGAACGGTTCTTAAATTTGTATCTCAAATTGTGTTTCTTTAATGGTATAACAAAATCAAATTGATTTACGACTAATCAGTATCAATTATTTTCAATAATCAATCCTTTTCAATTTCAATTATAACAAAATATATGTGTATATGTAAACCCCAGAACAGAAATTGTTACACAGATACCGAATTGGGTCTTTCTCTTATGTACATATCCCTATAGAGAATTATCGTGCTTAAATTTTTCATTGAATATTTTGAATAGAAAATAGGAATTATGATATAGTGCGACCTGACTTCTGTTGCCACAAGTAAAATTACGATAAAAGATGCGATATGCGGATAGGTATATCGGCATGTACTTAATAAATACTACTCCTATTACTATTACGCAATTCAATCGTATTCTATCTATAAATTCTACTACCAAAAAGAATCCACGAATTCTTTTTTGAACATTAAAGTGTGCTAAAAAAAGGAAATTCTATACTGCTCCTGATTATTCTGTCTTTATCTCATTCATAAAGAGCAGATTTAATCCTGAATCCATTTATTTTTTTGGTACCCAATCTGATCGTAATATCATAATAATAGGTAGAAATTGGATCAATTTTTATATTCTATACAAGACTCCATAAGTGGAAGTGATAGAATTTTTTTTCCAGGAATGTTTTATCAATTCATTTCCATTTGTACTTGTCGCAAATTCGAACTTGCGTCGAAAATGCTCTTCATTCCTCCGTCTCGTTTCCGTTCATACGTATGAAATACATTACATATATGGAGTTGGCTGAAATTTCATGTGATTCAGTAAACAGAATATACATTCCATCATTGCTAGATCGATCCGTATGGTTCGATGAATAGTGAGTCAATAATGGGATTTTTTCGATAAACAGGAAACTTAAGATTAAGATGCT